CTTTTGCTTCTCTATTTTCGTTCTTTATCATAAAAGTTTTCCCCCGCCAATGAATGATAAGTGCCTAGGTGAAGTATAGTATAAGATAAGTCAGAAAAGTCTAAGTCTTATTAGTATACTCTAAAAAGAAAATAAATATACCTATACTCTTACTAAAATATACCTATACTCTTACTATAAGATAAAAGATAAAGACTCTTAAGTCTAAATACTATTAAGATAAAGCTTTTCTTTTCATATGAATACTTAGTAGAACGACTAACGACGAGATTTATTATCGTTTCTCGCGTGTCTCACGAAAGTGAGAGTAGGTGCAAATTCTCCCAATTTGTGACCGACCATACGATCTGTGATATAAATAGGTAAATGTTCCTTTCCATTATGAATAGCGATTGTATGGCCAATCATTGTGGGTATAATGGTAGATGCCCGAGACCAAGTCACTATGATTTCTTTCTCCTCCCTCCTGTTGAGTTTTTCAATTCTTCCCAATAAATGATTAGCTACAAAAGGATTTTTTTTTAGTGAACGTGTCACGGCTGATTACTCCTTTTTTTACATTTTTTAAATTGGCATTCTATGTCCAATATCTCGATCTTAATCTGAAGTCTAATGATGAATGGAAAAAAGAGAAAATCCTTTAGCTAGATAAGGGAAGGGGCGGATGTAGCCAAGTGGATCAAGGCAGTGGATTGTGAATCCACCATGCGCGGGTTCAATTCCCGTCGTTCGCCCATCACATTATTTCCAATTCCAAAGATTCGATTTTCAATGTTCCTATTTACGGCGACGAAGAATAAAACTATCACTATATTTGTTCCTTTTCCTGCTTCTTCTTCCAAGCGCAGGATAACCCCAAGGGGTTGTGGGTTTTTTTCTACCAATTGGGGCTCTCCCTTCACCGCCCCCATGGGGATGGTCTACAGGGTTCATAACTACTCCTCTTACTACAGGACGCTTACCTAGCCAACACTTAGATCCGGCTCTACCCAAACTTTTTTGGTTCACCCCAACATTACCCACTTGTCCGACTGTTGCTAAGCAGTTTTTGGATATCAAACGGACCTCCCCAGATGGTAATCTTAATGTGGCCGATTTACCCTCTTTTGCAATCAGTTTCGCTACAGCGCCTGCTGCTCTAGCTAATTGTCCACCTTTTCCAAGTGTGATTTCTATGTTATGTATGGCCGTGCCTAAGGGCATATCGGTTGAAGTAGATTCTTCTTTTTTATCAATCAAAACCCCTTCCCAAACTGTACAAGCTTCTTCCAAAGCATACGGCTTTCTAGATGTATATGATGATATCTAGACAGATGGATCTTATATGAATCGTATGATGAAGTACCACGTGAGTGGATATATAGGAATCCAAATCTGCCGAATCACTCATGTTATGATCTTCTACATCCTAGGTCTCCCCGTTCCGTCATCTGGCTTATGTTCTTCATGTAGCATTCAGACCGGATGACTCTATGAAATTACGTCGATACTTCCACATATTACGGGTAACGTAGGAGACATCTCTATTTTTCCCCGGAGGGTCTTTCTAATTACCACTGCTTAACTTTCAATTCGCCTCTGACCATCAAATGAAATGTGAATAACCCGTCCTCCTCTCTTTGAAACAAGGGGCGCTTCCGGTTCTGTGCGCGCTTCAAACAATTTTGTCTTCTCCATATTACCATATCTCTAGAGTCAATAATTTTCTATGAGGAACTACTGAACTCAATCACTTGCTGCCGTTACTCAACAGTTTTCTGTTGAGGTCTATCCCGTAGAGGTACTCCAATTGGATCAGTGATCGATTTCTAGGTTTCGTCGTAAACCTAATTGGTTACTTCCAATTACGTAAATCAATAGTTCAAACCGCACTCAAAGGTAGGGCATTTCCCATTGATATAGGAACTTCTGTACCAGAAACAATGGTATCTCCAATTATAGCCCCTCTGGGATGTAAAATATATCTCTTCTCACCATCCCCATAGTGTATGAGACAAATGTATGCATTTCGATTAGGGTCATATTCTATGGTTACGATTCTACCAGATATCTCTTTTTCATTCCGTCGAAAGTCGATTTTACGGTATAGACGCTTATGACCTCCCCCTCTATGCCCTGCGGTAATGATCCCTCTGGCATTACGACCTTTACCACAACGATGCTGTCCATAGATCAAATTATTTCGTGGATTGGATTTCACTTGACTGTCTACGGCTCCATTGCGTGTGCTCGAGGTAGAAGTTTTGTATAAATGTATTGCCGTGTTATTAAGTATTTTGCTTTAAGTTCTTTTCTCTATAAGAGGTGGAATAGAATAACCCGGTTGAAGCGTAATGATCATACGTCTGTAATGCATTGTATGTCCCATAATAGGTCCCATCCTTCTACCCTTTCCCGGGAGTCGATGACTATTCATAGCTATTACTTTGACACCAAAGAAGAGTTCGACCCAATGCTTTATTTCTGTCCTAGTTGATCCTGATTCGACATTAGAAGTATATTGATTGTTCCCCAATAACCGAATACTTTTTTCTGTAAATACTGCATATTTGATTCCATCCATAAATCCATTTTCTTCCCTATGAGTTCCAGTATCGATAAGAATTCTAGTTCTTACTGTTCATATGTTATGGTATGAATATACCATACCAATTCGCTATGTATGGATGATGAGATTCCATTGATACAGAGTCAATTCCAATAGACTTATTGAATGTTCCCATTGGCGTGCATCCAGCAGGAATTGAACCTACGAATTTGCCAATTATGAGTTGGGCGCTTTAACCATTCAGCCATGGATGCTTAACAGGGATCATCGTACATCGTGAATAACCAAATTCCAATTGAAATGAAATCTTTAGGAGGAATCAATGAAACGACATCAATTCAAATCCTGGATATTCGAATTGAGAGAGATATTGAGAGAGATCAAGAATTCTCACTATTTCTTAGATTCCTGGATCAAATTCGATTCAGTGGGATCTTTCACTCACATTTTTTTCCACCAAGAACGTTTTATGAAACTCTTTGACCCCCGAATTTGGAGTATCCTACTTTCACGTGATTCACAGGGTGCAACAAGCAATCGATATTTCACGATCAAAGGTTTAGTACTGCTTGTAGTAGTGGTCCTTCTATCTCGTATTAACAATCGAAAGATGGTCGAAAGAAAAAATCTCTATTTGATGGGGCTTCTTCCTATACCTATGAATTCCATTGGACCCAGAAAGGAGACATTGGAAGAATCTTTTTGGTCTTCCAATAGAAATAGGTTGATTGTTTCGCTCCTGTATCTTCCAAAAGGGAAAAAGATTTCTGAGAGTTGTTTCATGGATCCGCAAGAGAGTACTTGGGTTATCCCAATAAAGAAAAAGCGTATCATGCCTGAATCTAACCGGGGTTCGCGGTGGTGGAGGAACCGGATCGGAAAAAAGAGGGATTCTAGTTGTCAGATAT